TGAATCGAAATATCGCTGCTACGCCAAAACTCGGCGCAAAGAACCAACCAGATTGCCCCAGTGGATAAATAAGGAATACGGAAACAAAAACAGCGATTGGAGCAGAGAATGAAATTGCATTATAAGGCCGCAATTGAACAGACCGAGCAAGTTCAAATTGACGTAACATGAAACCTATTAGTGCAAAAGCCCCATGGAGAGCGACAAAAGTCCACAGACCGCCTAATTGACACCAACGAGTAAAATCCCCTTGCGCTTCCGGGCCCCATAGTAGCAACAAAGAGTGTGCTAAACTATTGGCAGGGGTGGAAACTGCCGCGGTTAAGAAATTACAACCTTCCAAATAGGAACTAGCCAATCCATGGGTATACCAAGAAGTTACAAAAGTTGTCCCTGTAAACCAACCCCCTAAAGCGAAATAAGCACAAGGAAAGAGCAATAGGCCGGACCATCCTACAAAAACGAAACGGTCCCTTCGTAACCAGTCGTCCATAATATCAAATAGATCATTTTCTTCTTTAGTAACTCTACCAAGGGCTATAGTCATAGTGATCCTCCTATTCAATTACTTCAACCATTTCCGAGCACCTCATATCACTTCCAAGGCATACGATAGTTTGATTATCTGTGGACGATTTCTTTCTCGTTCAATGCCCTTTTTCAAAGGTCTCGAAGATAGAAATTTTTTATTTTTATCTATGGGGTCACAACCGAGGTCGTGGTAAATCCATGAATTTGATTCGATTAGTTTTTCTTATACTATAGAAATAAACATTTGAATTCAGCATTATTCCATGACTCCTATTTCAAAGCCTATCTTTTAAGGAAAAATGAAAATAAAAGTAACCCCTCTTTTCCCACTCGCTCTCTATTGCATGGGTGGAAGAACAAAAATTGGATTCTGAAAAAAAAAAAGAAAGATATTGAAAAAAAAAAATTGACTTTCGAAATCAATTTTTATGTGTAGCGGAAAGGAGTTGCGATTTCTTCTTATTCCTATAGAACATCTAGTAACAAGAATATGAAATCGTAAATAGCGAAAAATTCTTGCCTTGCGCGGTCTAAGTCTAAGGAAATACAAAAAATCCGCTTATACAATTTCATCTACATCGAATTTATATATCAGAATAGTGGATAGAGGCATCATTCAAGGAGTCAGGTCTACTTACTTTATCTTTCTTTCCAATTTTATGGTGGGTTTGATAAGAACCCTTTTTGTTTTGTTTATAAATAATCGAAAAAAGAGTTTTTTATTTTTTATATAACCTGCTTGTTTTATTATAACAAGTCCTATATGAAAATGCCCGCTGAAGAGAAAATCTATCTGATTGTTTCTCAGCCAATATCGAATTTTAGAAAGAAAAAACAAGAATTTTCTTCTTTTTTTTATTAACATTAAGAAAAAAGAATATAATTAAAATGGAATTGGCAATATAATTTTTATGGACTTTTGAAAGAAAAAGGAAGGATTTTTTGCAATCGTTATTTCTTGCCTCTGTCATATCACGGAAACCTTTCGATTTGGAACGGGGAGAGATGGCTGAGTGGACTAAAGCGGCGGATTGCTAATCCGTTGTACAATTTTTTTGTACCGAGGGTTCGAATCCCTCTCTTTCCGCCCCCTCGGATCATTTGGGACTTTCGAATTGGAAGGAATTCTGACCCCCGGATTTTCTCATAGATAAATGTACGAAACAAATCCAATTTGTAAGAAAAAATTCCAAAAAAATTTGGATTTTTACTCCTCACGCCCAGGATTACGTCCTGGGTCATTAGATAAGAATCCAAAGATAAAGAGGGAAACAAAGAATATCACTACTGTATAAACAAAAAGTTTGAGAGTAAGCATTACATAATCTCCAAGATTTTTTTTTTAAGGAATAGATTACCCGTTTTTCCTTACCACACAGATCCACTAGGATGGGTTTTGTTTATTTTTACACCTAAAAATGCAAAAATCAATTCTTGAAAAAAATTGCAAGAATTGATTTATAATAAGCACTCTTATCAATATCAAAAATTAGGTTAGGTATTGTGTGGGTACCTAAAGGTACCTGCTCAACGTAGGTGCAGGGGGTGGGGTAGAAAGGCGGATCCCAATTTATTGCTGCAGCTATACATTCAATGTAGAAGAATTAGAATTTTAGAATCGAAGGTTCATAATATAAGACTTCTCGGCTTTTATTCATTTTTAGAATTTTTTTGGAATGAATACATCATTCAATTTGGCAGACAGAACAGAGTAGTAAAGATTTCATCGAAAACTTACAGCAGCTTGCCAAACAAAGGCTAATAGAAAAAAGAGTATAGGTATGACAGGCATAAAATCCACGATTGGGTTGAAAATGGCATAAGCTTCGGGCAATTTGGCGAAGAAAAAACTAGTCGGATAAAGAACAGAATTAAAACAGATACAGGTTAAACTAAGTATATTAGGCATAACAAGCATTTCGTTCTTGTAGAGTAGATAATTGGATTTTGATTGAGTTATTTTTCTAAGGGAAAAAAGAAAAGGCGGGTTCAAAATCCTTTTTTCTTCGGACTTTCCCAAACGCAAAATACCTCCTTGTATTCGCACTCTCAAATGAGAATGGAAGAAATTCGACTTTCATATAATATCTTAATAGAATTCCATGTAATGATCAATGCATTTTTTGGATTCTATATTATCCGCATGTCTAGAATCCTAGCAAGAGAGTATCCCTCATTTTTTATGTAATTGAAGTGGGATTGACGAATAACAAATAAACATAATAGTGTTTATTAGTGTCGCATAAAACCAGAAATGGGGCGTGGCCAAGTGGTAAGGCAGCGGGTTTTGGTCCCGTTACTCGGAGGTTCGAATCCTTCCGTCCCAGATTTTTTCTGATGAAACGAAAGATGAAATCATATTGTACCCCACACGAGACAAAAGAAAGTTTATTAAAGAGAATAATTATCTCTTATGAACTCTTAGATTAGATGCATTTCTAAGCATTCTTTTTCTTTCTCAGAAAACATAATCAAGTGTCAAGTCCAGTCAAATTGAATATCTTTATTTTCATGAAAAATTGGGTCTATCAGTCACATTCAGGATATGCCCCTACTACTACTCATTACTCATATGTGTTTTGAAATTCGAACTTCTTAGATAAACTTTATGCTCCATATCCATGAAGGGGGAATTCTTACATGATACATTTGACATCTAATGTGAAAGAAAAGAAGGACCCCCTATTTATTTTTCCCGAACTAAAGAACTAAAGTAAGTAAATAAAAAGAAAATAAAGGGGGTATCCTAATTCTATATTTCATGGCCAGATTAAAGAATAGGAAGTTTTTAGTTTCAGCACAGGTCTTAAAACTTTTGACCAAGATCGGCTTGCGAAAAAAGAAAAAGGGTTTCTATTCTATGGATAGGAACTCCATTTTTGTATTTTAGATATTATCTGATTTGCAAATATCCATTTCTAAATCAATGGAATGTGAGGATTAGAGAGAAATTCATATATTCTGTCTACTCGGCTTTCGAATTAATTGAAAAAATTTTAAACTTGACGTAAAACACTGTATAAAAAATGAGACCTATCCCTTTATGATAGAGATAGATTTTTGTTGTATTATATTATTAGTAAAAAGGGCCCCTCTTTGGTTAAGCGAAAACCATCTCGATCTGCGATTCTTTAAATATCCAGAATGATCCATTCTGGTAAGGATAAGGTAAGAACTGTTCGTTGGATAGAATGGATTCCAAAAATCATACTTCTCCTTATTTTTGATTTGGAGTTGCTTCTTTTAGGTAAAAGAAAGAATGCTATAAGTAAAAGCAAAGGCCTTAATTTGACTTTACACGAAATGTGTTTTTTTTTTTACTTCATTTTTTTCCCTCTTTTGGTATTCGAGTCGAAGAAGTACGAGAATTCTATAACTACCAAAAAACTTTCAATCTTTTCATTGGAATAGTTTATTTAGTTAATAGTTTTTGTTATGGAAAAATATATTGCTAATCTAATTCTAATATAGTAATTAAATTAATTAAACTTTTTTTGAGGTTGATAGTTTATTTGTTGGAGAAGAGTCGATCCTTCGCTTCTCATTTCAGGATTGACCATCTCGAGTCCTCTGTTGAGGATGGAAATTCAATAAAAAATAAGTCTTAAGCAAACTTGTTTATTCGTCTTTTTCGAACTATGTTTCCTTTCCTTCATATGATAGAATATGGGTTTAAATAAATTGGATCTTTGCGGAGTCTTCCCCGATAAATACTTATTTCTTTTATCCATATTTCTCCATAGATAGCAAGTTTGAATTAGTATACAAAAAACTAAACTAAACCAATGACTATTCATGATCCCATCCATATTGGATCAATTCCCTATACCACTTTGCAATGAAATTAGAGGAATGTTTGTTATGGTAAAACTTCGTTTAAAACGATGTGGTAGAAAGCAACGTGCGACTTGAAGGACATGATCGATTGTGGATTTTGTTATCCATCATTTTCCATAGTAATGAAAATGCTCTTGGCTCGACATAGTCTGTTCTATTCGTCCCGAACCAAATTTGCGCTGGGTTGTTTGTAAGTAAATAGTACACGATGGAGCTCGAGAGGACAGAATTGATTTTTTATCAAGGGAAAGAATCTAGGGTTAGTGAAAACTAATAAATTAGGCCAACTTTGTCAGTCTATCCTTAATATAGAAATCGAAAGGTTAAAATAAGAAAAGAAGAAAGTCCAATTTTGGAAGATTGGAAAAACTCTTTCAATTAAAAGTTTATCAGAATCAATCGCCCATATTCGATTTCTATAGAAGAGGGAAATGCTTTATCGAAGGAAATAAGAAAAAAAGGGTATGTTGCTACTCTTTTGAAAGAAAAAAGAATAGGAATTCCCGAAGTAATGTCTAAACCCAAGGATTTCACAAATCAAAGATAAAGAATTCCGGAACAAGTAAACGCGATTTTCAATTGTCTCAACAATAGAATTGGATCAGAATAAGGAATAAAAGTCAATTCGTTCGAGATGAGACAAAGAAAAGAGTTTAGAGACGACTCAAAAAATTTGGAAGGATTTTTCCTTTTAAGTCTGTCAGTCAAAATTAACCAACTTGAGTCATGAGTATAAATGAAATTTGTTTTTTCTGTAAGGAAATTAATGCAAGTCATAGTCTAATTTCTATCTACTTGTATTATAGACAGAAATTCGAATCTTTTTCTCGAGCCGTATGAGGAGAAAACCTCCTATACGTTTCTAGGGGGGGCATTGTTTAGCTACATCTATCCCAATAAGCTGTCTATCGAATCGTTGCAATTGATGTTCGATCTCGAAGAGAAGGAAGAGATCTTCGAAAAGTAGGTTTTTATGATCCGATAAAGAATCAAACTTGTTTAAATGTTCCAGCTATTCTCTATTTCCTTGAAAAGGGTGCTCAACCTACAAGAACTGTTTATGATATTTTAAGGAAGGCAGAATTCTTTAAAGAAAAAGAAGGAACTTTGAGTTAATTGAAGAACTAAATGAATAAAAAAGTAGGAGAGGATCACTAGTATCCCTCGTTGTCTAATTATTTAGACACAATTTGCCTCTTTCTTAGTCCTATTTTTGACTGGATTTATGTCGTGCCAATCCAACATAAGCCCTTATTTTATTTACTTTTTCTATCTAATTTGTTTTCTTACCATTGTATTTCCATTGACAAAGGTCTATTGAACAAATAGAATTTGTAGATAGATAGGTCTCTTTATCCTCACTCCATATTAGGTTTTTCTGTCTACACTTCGCTCAAATGATAAGGTTGTCCCTCTTGCATGTACTCTCATACAAGATTTATTTATATAAAGAAATATAAATTGCTAAAAAAATGACAATTTTGCTATCGTGATTGGGGCCGCTCCTTTTTTAACCTTAGTGAAATTTAGCCGAACCTGTTCATTTTGGCATTTGAGTGTTTTTAATGGGCGATAAAATCTTTCTTTTAATGTTTTGCTAGTTCAATGTTTTGACAGGAGCGTGCGGTGTAATTCCATTGATTTTTGGGTTTCGATCGTATCTAAGATCCTATTTTATCTGGGTTGCTAACTCAATGGTAGAGTACTCGGCTTTTAAGTGCGACTATGATCTTTTACACATTTGGATGAAGCAACAAATTCGTCCAGACTCTTGGTAGAGTCTAGAAGACCACGACTGATCCTCAAGGGTAATGAATGGAAAAAATAGCATGTCGTAATAAAATCAATTTCTTATTTTTGATTTTTGGAATGGAATAAAAAATTCCTATTTTCTGGGTCTAGTGAATAAATGGATAGAGCCTGGCTCCAATTCTGGTAAAATAAAAAGCAACGAGCTTAACTTCTTAATTGAAATGATTCCCCGATCTAATTAGACGTTAAAAATAGATTAGTGCCTGATGCGGGGAAAGGTTGGGTTTTCCTATGAACGGACCCTTGATTTTTTCTTTTTTTTTTTAGAAATCCTAATTATTCTTGATTATAGATTGAAAAGGGATGTTATGGATTGAATGTGTAAAAGAAGCAGTATATTGATAAAGAGACTGGATTCCAAAGTCAAAAGAGCGATTGGCCTGCAAAAATAAAAGATTTGTTCTCTTTTGTAATTAGAACAAACATAAACTAATTGGATAGAAAAGGAAAAGATCTGTGGATTCGATTCCTTTTCTTTCCAGGGTTTGTATTAAAAAATGCAACACCCTGTTTTGACCATATTGCACTATGTATCATCATTTGAGAAACCGAGAAATGCTTCTTCTTTCTGATTCAAGTAGAAATACAAATGGAAAAATTGGAAGGGTATTCAGAAAAACAGAAATCTCGTCAACAATACTTCGTTTACCCACTTCTCTTTCAGGAGTATATTTATGCATTTGCCCATGATTATGGATTAAAAGGTTCCGAACCTGTGGAAATTGTTAGTTGTAATAACAAGAAATTTAGTTCACTACTTGTGAAACGTTTAATTATTCGAATGTATCAGCAGAATTTTTGGATTAACTCGGTTAATCATCCTAACCAAGATCGATTGTTGGATTACAACAATTTTTTTTATTCTGAGTTTTATTCTCAGATTCTATCTGAGGGGTTTGCGATCGTTGTAGAAATCCCATTCTCGCTACGAGAATTATCTTGTCCGAAAGAAAAAGAAACACCAAAGTTTCAGAATTTACGATCTATTCATTCAATATTTCCCTTTTTAGAAGACAAATTTTTGCATTTACATTATCTATCACATATAGAAATACCCTATCCTATCCATTTTGAAATCTTGGTTCAACTCCTTCAATACCGGATCAAAGATGTTCCATCTTTGCATTTATTGCGATTCTTTCTCAACTACTATTCGAATTGGAATAGTCTTATTACTTCAATGAAATCGATTTTTCTTTTGAAAAAAGAAAATAAAAGACTATTTCGATTCCTATATAACTCTTATGTATCAGAATATGAATTTTTCTTGTTGTTTCTTCGTAAACAATCTTCTTGCTTACCATTAACATCTTCTGGAAC